TTGTTTAGTTTTGTTTACATGATTTATGATGTTATGGGGGTTGACGAATCTAGGGGGGTAGATGTCTAAGGAAAAGTAAATCATTAAAGTGATAGCGTTCAATCGGTGGATGTTATAGGTATCTGTGGTTGTTTATAGCCCGTTGTAAGTTAGGTTATAGGATGTTTTGTATTGGTTCTGTTTTTGGGGTTTGGCAGAGCTGTAATGCACTACATTGAATCTAACGGGGGGTAAGGGGGGTTTGTTGGCTCAGGATACCGGGTATCGATTGACGCGCGTACGTGTGGGTGTACGCGTACGTGTGGGTGTACGCGTACGTGTGGGTGTACGTGGGAACGTATTGTTATGTCCTGAAACCATGGACTGGATTGTCCCCTTGTGGGATTCACCTTCCGGGGAACAAGGATGAAGTCAGTTAAACATGTCTATGTCCCGTACCATTGACATCATGTCCTGCCTCCTCATTATGTGGGCTAATAAGGTTCACCGTAAGTCCAGCTTGACTTTAATGCTCCTGCTCTGGGGCCTCTGACGGCCATAGCTGAGTCCAAGCATACCCCAAAATTAAAAACTACTAAAGGCATGACAGCACAGTTATGCCGCGGCATGGGCTGATTAGTCATTAATCCATCGAGATGTCTTATTTAAGGGGAACGTGTGGGCGATCACGAGTGGTAATGGCCCTGAAGCAAGAACCAGATGCCGTTTACTACCCAAGTTTAGAAACCCCCAAGTGTTATGGGCCTGGGACAAGAAGAGGGACACGTATCGGGCGGGTTGCTGGTTTCACGGAGGTAGGTAGATTAAGGGACAACTGGTACTGTTGGATAGTCATGTTGTGGACGATTTTTTCACCATATGGGGTATGTCCGATCAATAATATTATGTATTATAGTCCGATAAAGAATTAAAATTAGGATATTAATTATCCATGTTATTCTTAATCCTGTTTAGTTGTATTATTAATATTTATTGTCTTTTTATGAATTAACTTACTTTTACCTGCTTAATTATCCATGTGGATTTAATCTCTATAGTACTGTTATTGATTTTATGTACTAGAATAATTATGTGGTAAATAATATTATGCACGAATTACATAGCACTAAGGTTTGCTGGTTTTTAAATTTAATGCGGTTGTGTTACATTAAATAATTTGAGTTCATGAAGTGAAGATTCAAGGAGTAGTTTAAATAGAATTTCAGCTTTGGGTGTTGAAGGTGGGGCTTGAGCCTTCTCCTTGAGTCCATGGGGAGGTTTACTCCCTTTTCTGGCTTACAAGACCAGTGTAATTTATATACTACGTGGACTCTTCATTTTAGAAGGTGGTTTTCTATTATGCTTGTGGCGGGCATTAGTACTAGGATAATGGTAAAGTATATGATGGATGCTATTTGTCCGATGATGATATATGGATGTTCTACGGGCTGTCCGCCGATTCATGTTAATGTCAGTAGGTCTGCGACTAAGAGTCAGAATAAGCATTGGCTGATGGGACGGAATATCATGGTTCGTTGTTTTGATGTGTGTAGTAGGGGGATGACAGCTAGGACGAGGATGGAGAGTACTAAGGCTAGTACGCCTCCAAGTTTGTTTGGAATAGATCGTAGGATAGCATAGGCGAATAGGAAATATCATTCTGGTTTAATATGTGGTGGGGTATTTAATGGGTTGGCCGGGATGTAGTTGTCTGGGTCTCCTAAGAGGTCTGGTGAGAATAGTACTAGTATGGAGAGCAGGGTTAGTATGGCCAGGATTCCTAGAATGTCTTTAATGGTATGGTAAGGGTGGAATGGGACTATGTCTGGGTCTGATGGGATTCCTGTTGGGTTGCTGGATCCTGTTTCGTGCAGAAAGAGTAGGTGGACTACTACTAGAGCCGCGATGATAAATGGGAGTAGGAAGTGGAATGCGAAGAATCGTGTTAGGGTTGCTTTGTCTACGGAGAAGCCTCCCCAGATTCATTGTACTAGGTCGGTTCCAATGTATGGGATTGCTGATAATAGGTTGGTAATTACTGTGGCTCCTCAGAATGATATTTGCCCTCAGGGTAGGACGTATCCTATAAATGCTGTAGCTATAACGGCGAATAGGAGAATAATTCCGATATTTCATGTTTCTGAGTATATGTAGGAGCCGTAGTATATACCTCGGCCGATGTGGATATACAGGCAGATAAAGAATATGGATGCACCGTTAGCGTGGAGATATCGTAGGACTCATCCGTAACTTACGTCTCGGCAAATGTGTGTTACGGAGTTGAATGCTGTTGCGGTGTCTGATGTGTAGTGTATAGCTAGGAATAATCCTGTAAGAATTTGTACGGCTAGGCATGCTGCTAGGAGGGAACCAAAATTTCATCAGGAGGATACGCTTGATGGTACGGGGAGGTCTACAAGCGATTCGTTGATAATTTTTAAGAGAGGATGGGTTTTTCGGATGTTGGTCATTTTAGTTCTTATAGTTGAAGTACAACGATGATTTTTCATGTCATTGGTCATGGGTGTCACCATGTAAGAATAATGGCAGCGTATGTTGTGTTTGTATTGAGTGTGATTTTTGTTATTGGTTTTGTTGGGTTTTCGTCTAAGCCTTCTCCTATTTATGGGGGGTTAGGGTTGATTGTGAGTGGGGGAGTGGGGTGTGGTATTATTATGAATTATAGTGGATCTTTTTTGGGTCTTATGGTGTTTTTGATTTATTTAGGGGGGATGTTGGTGGTGTTTGGTTATACTACGGCTATAGCTACTGAGCAATATCCTGAGGTGTGGGTTTCTAATAAGACGGTGTTGGGGGCTTTTATTGTGGGAATACTCATGGAGGCCAGTTTAGTTTTTGTTGTGTTGGAGGGTATGGAGTTAGAAGTTATTTTTAAGTTTAGTGACATGGGTGATTGGGTTTTTTATGATGTTGATGATGTTGGGGTCGTTAGTAATGAGGCTATGGGGGTTGCGGGTTTATATAGTTATGGAGTTTGGTTTGTAATGATTACTGGGTGGTCTTTACTTATGGCTGTTGTGGTTATTATGGAAGTTACCCGTGGAAATTAAATATGGTAGTTGCTAGTGTAAGGGTAATTAGGAATGATAAAAAATATAGTTTGATTATTCCTTTTTGGTTGGTGATAAGGGTGGAGGATTTTAGTTGTAAATGGGCGATTAGTTTTGGTAGGGTGGCTTCTAGTCATGTTAGGTCTAGTAGGAGGGATGCTGATTTTTGACTTATAGAGAGACTTGTTATTGGAGGTAGTCGGTGTATGATTGTGGGAAAATAGCCTAGGAGGGTGGAAAATTTGGTTGAGTGGGAGGGTGGGTTAAATTTTAGGTTTAGGGCTGCTGTGTTGAGTTCTAGGGCTAGTGCAAATCCTGTTAGTGTAACAATTAGGGCTGTTAGTTTTAAGTACAGGGGTATTGTCATTTGTGGAATGGTTATTGGTGGAATGTTGTTGGAGATTAGGAACCCGGCGAAGATGCTGCCGATTATTAAGCGTTTAATGGAATTTATTAGAAGGGGGTTGTTTTCGTTGATTACGACTAGTGTTGGGAATCGGGGCTGGCTCAGTAGTGCGAAGAAGATGATTCGGGTGCTGTATACGGCGGTAAGTGAGGTGGCGATTAGTGTGATGAATAGGGCTCAGGCGTTGGTGTATGATGTGTTTGCGGCTTCAATGATTAAATCCTTGGAGTAGAATCCTGTTAGGAATGGTATTCCTGTTAGGGCTAGGCTTCCTACGGTTAGGGCGGTGGTTGTGAATGGTATTGTCTTGTATAGGCCTCCTATTTTTCGAATGTCTTGTTCATCGTTTAGGCTGTGGATAATTGATCCAGAGCATATGAATAGTATGGCTTTGAAGAATGCGTGAGTGCAGATGTGTAGGAATGCAAGGTGTGGTTGGTTGATTCCGATGGTTACTATTATTAGGCCCAGTTGGCTTGAAGTTGAGAAGGCTACGATTTTTTTGATGTCATTTTGTGTTAGTGCACATACTGCTGTAAATAGGGTTGTTATTGCTCCTAAACATAGGGTTGCTGTTTGTATTGTTTGGTTGTTTTCTATTAGGGGGTAGAATCGGATTAGTAGGAAAACTCCTGCTACAACTATGGTGCTGGAGTGTAGTAGGGCTGAGACGGGGGTAGGGCCTTCTATGGCGGATGGTAATCATGGGTGGAGTCCAAATTGTGCTGATTTTCCTGTGGCTGCTAGCAGTAGGCCTGCGAGGGGTAGGTTCGTGGATATTGTATTTAGTATGAAGATTTGTTGTAGTTCTCAGGTGTTTGAGTTGGTTAGAAATCATGCCATGGATAGGATGAATCCAATATCTCCAATTCGGTTATAGAGGATTGCCTGTAATGCCGCTGTGTTGGCGTCGGCACGACCGTATCATCATCCAATTAGGAGGAAGGATATGATTCCTACACCTTCTCAGCCGATGAACAGTTGGAATAGGTTGTTAGCTGTTACTAGAATTATTATAGTAATTAGGAATATCAGGAGATATTTGAAGAATCGATTGATGTTAGGGTCTGAGTGTATATATCATATTGAGAATTCTATAATGGATCATGTTACGAATAGTGCTACTGGTATAAATAGTATGGAGAAAAAGTCTAGTTTAAAGCTGAGAGAAATTTTTATAGTTTGAATAGTTATTCAGTTTCAGTTTGTTACTACTGCTTCTTGGCCTGTGTAGATAAAGATTATTGTGGGGATAATGGAGATTATGAAGGAGTAGGAGATTATAGTTTTTACGTAGTTAGGGTAGGTTGGATGGTTGTGACGATTTGATGCAGTTATTATGATGGGAATTGTTAGGATAATTAGTGATATGAGTATTGTGGAGGAGAATATGTTTATTACTTTTATTTGGAGTTGCACCAATTTTTTGGTTCCTAAGACCAACGGATAACTTCTATCCTTTAAAAGTTGAAAAAGCCATGTTGTTAGGCATGGATGCATAGAGTTAGCAGTTCTTGCTTACTTTTTCGGTAGATAAGAATTGTTGGCTTCTGTTTTTAGATTCACAATCTAATGTTTTTATTAAACTATATCTACAGTATAGGGTTCCTATAATGATTTTAGGATTAATTGATAGCAGTAGTAGAGGGAGTATGTGTATGGCTATGAGAGTGTTTTCTCGTGTGTAGGAGGGTGTGATGTTATTGATGTGGTGGGTGTGTTTGCCTCGTTGGGTTATAATGAGTATGTATAATGAGTATAATGCGGTTAGAATAATGTTTAGTCCTATAAGGATGATGGATAGGTTTGATCAGGAGAATGTTGATGTGATCACGAAGAGTTCTCCAATTAGGTTAATGGTTGGTGGTAAGGCGAGGTTAGTAAGGCTTGCTAGTAATCATCAGGCTGCCATTAAGGGGAGGATAGTTTGTAGCCCTCGGGCTAGGATTATAGTTCGGCTGTGGATTCGTTCGTAGTTGGAGTTGGCTAAACAGAATAGTATGGACGAGGTTAGTCCGTGTGCAATTATCAGCGCTGTTGCTCCTATGTGGCTTCATGGAGTTTGGATTAAGACGGCAACGATTACTAGTGCTATGTGGCTGACTGATGAGTATGCGATTAGTGATTTGAGGTCAGTCTGTCGTAGACAGATTGAGCTAGTTATGATTATCCCTCATAGGGATAGTATTATGAATGGATAAGCCATGTGGTTGGTAATGGGGTTAAGTAAAATTGTGATACGTAGTATGCCGTAGCCTCCTAGTTTAAGTAGGATTGCTGCCAGGACTATAGACCCAGCGATTGGGGCCTCTACGTGGGCTTTAGGGAGTCATAGGTGTAGGCCATATAGTGGTATTTTTACTATAAAAGCTATTATACAGGCTAGTCATAGGGTGGTGTTGGCTCATGATGGTGATATGGGTTTGGCCCAGTACTGGGTCAATAGGAAGTTTAGTGATCCTGTTGAGTTTTGAATATAGACTAGTGCTACTAGTAGTGGGAGTGATCCTACTAGAGTATAGAATAGGAAATATAATCCGGCATTGAGCCGTTCTGCTTGGTTACCCCATCGGGTGATGATGATTAATGTTGGAACTAGCGTAGCTTCAAATAGGATATAGAATATGATTAGTTCTGTGGCGGTAAAGGTTATGATTAAGAAAACTTGGAGAAGGGTGAGTATAGTAATATATAGTTTTTTTCGTGTGGGTGTTTCGTTGGTGAGGTGGAATTGGCTGGCGATGATTATTAGTGGAAGTAGTCATATGGTTAGTATTAGTAAGGGGGTCGATAAAGAGTCTGAGAAGAATATTAGTGAGAAGTTAAGGCTGTTATCGCTGAACTGGTTGATTAAGGGGAAGCACAGTAAGCTAATTATTAGGCTGTGGGCCGTAGTATTGATTCAGATTAGTTTGGGCTTTGATAGTCATGTTAGTGGGATCAATATAATAGTTGGTATAATGATTTTTAGCATTGTAGAAGGTTTAGATTTTGTACATAATCTACTCCGTAAGTGTTGGATACTATTACGAGGAGGGATAGGCCTAGTGCGGCTTCACAAGCTGCAAATACTAATAAAATGATGGGTAGTATGCTTGCAAGAGTTATATGTGTGCTTAGAATTGTTATGGATATTATTACGAATAGGGACAGTATCATGCCCTCCAGGCATAGGAGGGATGATATTATGTGGGATCGGTATATTAGTAGTCCTGTGAGGGAGATTATGAATGCCAGGAATATGTTTATGTAGGTTAGAGACATTTGATAATTATGAATGTGATCATAGTCTAGTGAGTCGAAATCACTTGTTTTTTTTTAAACTAATTATCATTATTCGGATCATTCCAGTCCTTTTTGGGATCATTCGTAGGCTAGGCTGATAGCTAGGATTGAAATTAATAGTAAGGCTACGGGGAGTATTGTCTTTAGGTTACCAGTTTGCGAGGCTCAGGGTAGAGGTAGTAAGAGGGCAATTTCTAGGTCAAATAGTAGGAACGTAATTGCTACTAGAAAGAATTTTATGGAGAAGGGTAGGCGGGCGGATCCTATTGGGTCGAAGCCACATTCGTAGGGACTAGACTTTTCGGTGTACACGTTTGTCTGGGGTAATCAGAAGGCGATTGCGACTAGCAGGGAGGCAAGCAGTGTGTTAATCAGTAGTGTGAGTGCTATGTTTATTATTCTTTTCTGGGTTTATGCCAGAGCTAACTGATTGGAAGTCAGTTGTACTAGTTAATACTAAAAGAATAAGAACCTCATCAATAGATGGATACATATAGGAATAATCAGACTACATCTACGAAATGTCAATATCAGGCTGCGGCTTCGAAACCAAAATGGTGACTTGATGTAAAGTGGAATTTTAGTTGTCGTAGAAGGCATACGATGAGGAAAGTTGAGCCGATAATAACGTGTAGGCCGTGGAATCCCGTTGCTATGAAGAATGTAGAGCCGTAGACTCCATCTGAGATGGTGAAAGAAGTTTCGTAGTATTCAGATGCTTGTAGGAATGTGAAATATAGGCCTAAGCAGATTGTGATGAATAGTGATTGGATTGTATGTTTGCGGTTTCCTTCTATTAGGCTATGGTGGGCTCAAGTGATAGATACGCCTGAGGCTAGTAGTACTGATGTATTGAGAAGGGGGACATCTAGAGGGTCTAATGGGGTAATACCTGCTGGTGGTCAGTATCCTCCTAGTTCAGGGGTTGGGGCTAGGCTGGAGTGGTAGAAAGCTCAGAAGAATCCGGAGAAGAAGAATACTTCTGAGATAATAAATAGGATTATGCCATATCGAAGGCCTTTTTGGACGATAGGGGTATGGTGTCCTTGGAAAGTGCTTTCTCGGATAATGTCTCGTCATCATTGGTATATAGTCAGGGTATTGGTAATTAGACCTAGGATTAGGAGTAGGGTGGAGTTGTAGTGAAATCATATTACCAGTCCGGATGTTAGTAGTAAGGCTGACAGGGCTCCTGTTAGTGGCCATGGGCTGGGGTTGACTATGTGATAGGCGTGTGCTTGGTGGGTCATTAGGCATTGTCATGTAGGTATAGACTTACTAGTAGGGTAAAGACGTAGGCCTGGATCAAGGCTACGGCGAATTCAAGAATGGTTAATAGGATTAAAATGATAAATGTGATGAAGGCGGTAGTCATACTAATGTCTATAAGGGCTAGGGTAGCTCCTCCGATTAGGTGGATTAAGAGGTGTCCTGCTGTAATGTTGGCTGTTAGTCGTACGGCCAGGGCCACTGGTTGAATAAATAGGCTGATTGTCTCGATAATTACTAGTATTGGGATGAGGGGGATGGGGGTTCCCTGTGGGAGGAAATGTGCTAGAGAGGCTTTAGTTTTGTGGCGGAAACCGAGGATTACTGTGCCTGCTCAGAGTGGGATAGCTATGCTGAGGTTTATTGATAGTTGTGTTGTTGGGGTGAATGAGTGTGGTAGAAGTCCTAGTAGATTAGTTGAGCCGATAAAAAGGATTAGTGATATTAATATTAGGGCTCATGTTTGGCCTTTTCGATTGTGAATAGATAGTATTTGTTTAGAGGTTAGATGGATTAGTCATTGTTGGATAGCTACTAAGCGGTTGTTGATTAGGCGGTTGGTGGATGGGAATAAGATCGTTGGGAATATAATAATTAGTACGACGATAGGGAGTCCTATTATCGTAGGGGTAATGAAAGAAGCGAATAAATTTTCGTTCATTTAGTTTCTCAAGGAGTTGATAGTTTGGTTGTTTTAGTGAGGGTTGGTTCGGGGGTTGAGTGGTAATGGTGGCTTGATACTTTAAGTTGTATAATGATGAATAAAGTGAGAAGGGTTGATACAATTGTAATAAATCATGTTGATGTATCTAGCTGTGGCATACCATTAAGGGAAGGCTTAGTCTTCCTATCTTTAACTTAAAAGGTTAACGCTGGAATAGCTTCTCAATGAGCTTATAGTATTGATGTGGATCACTTTTCAAAATATTCTAATGGGACGACTTCAAGAACGATAGGTATAAAGCTATGATTGGATCCACAAATTTCGGAACATTGTCCGTAGAATAGACCTGGTCGTGTGGATAGAAGTGTTGTTTGGTTTAGGCGTCCGGGGATTGCGTCAGTTTTTAGGCCTAGAGAGGGAACAGCTCACGAGTGTAGTACGTCTTCAGATGAGATGAGCATGCGGATAGTTATTTCTATAGGTAGTACAACACGGTTATCTACTTCTAACAGTCGTAGTTCTCCTGGCTTTAGATCGGAAGTTGGGATTATGTATGAATCGAAGCACAGGTCTGAATAGTCTGTGTATTCGTAACTTCAATATCATTGATGGCCTATTGTTTTGATGGTTATTGAAGGATTGTTAATCTCGTCTATCATATATAGGATTCGTAATGACGGGAGGGCGATTGTGATCAGAATAATAGCTGGTAGGATGGTTCAGATTGTTTCCACTTCTTGAGCATCTATGGTACTTGTGTGGGTTAGGGTGGTTGTTAATATGGATGAAATAATGTATAGTACGAGAGAGCTAATTAGGAATACGATTATTAGTGTGTGGTCATGAAAGTGAAGGAGTTCTTCTATAATAGGCGAAGTTGCATCTTGGAATCCTAGTTGGAAGGGATATGCCATAGAGATATATAGGAGTCGCACCTATAATTTAATCTTGACAAGATTATGTAATGTTTTACTAATATCTCTCTCGTGAAGAAAGACATAATGGTTATGACGTTGGCTTGAAACCAATTTTAGGGGGTTCGATTCCTTCCTTTCTTGTTTATTTTGGGTTAACGTATGTTGGTTCTTCGAATGTGTGGTAAGGAGGAGGGCACCCGTGTAGTCATTCAAGGTTGGTAGTGGTTAGTTCAACAAGGGAAACTTCTCGTTTGGCTGCGAAGGCTTCTCAGATTATGAATACTATTAGTATAACTGCTGTTAAAGAGATGAAGGATCCTATAGAAGATACCGTGTTTCAGGTGGTGTAGGCATCTGGGTAATCGGAGTAGCGACGAGGTATGCCCGATAGCCCTAGGAAGTGTTGTGGGAAAAAGGTTATATTTACTCCTACAAATATAACTAGGAAATGAATTTTTGCTCAGGTTATATTTAGTGTATATCCAGTAAATAGTGGGAATCAGTGTACAAATCCTCCTATGATAGCGAATACTGCTCCTATGGATAGGACATAGTGGAAGTGTGCTACTACATAGTATGTGTCGTGTAGTACGATGTCCAGGGATGAGTTAGCCAGGACAATGCCTGTTAGGCCCCCTACTGTGAATAGGAAAATGAAACCGAGGGCTCATAGTATGGCTGGTGATCATTTGATGTTGCCTCCGTGCAGGGTTGCTAGTCAGCTGAACACTTTTACTCCAGTTGGAATAGCAATAATTATGGTAGCTGATGTGAAGTAGGCTCGTGTGTCGACGTCCATTCCTACTGTAAATATGTGGTGGGCTCATACGATAAAGCCTAAAAATCCAATGGATATTATAGCTCAGACTATGCCCATATACCCAAATGGTTCTTTTTTTCCTGAATAGTAGGTGACGATGTGGGAGATGATTCCGAATCCTGGTAAAATTAAGATATATACCTCCGGGTGGCCAAAGAATCAGAATAGGTGTTGATATAGAATTGGGTCTCCTCCACCGGCAGGGTCAAAGAATGTGGTGTTTAGGTTACGATCCGTTAGTAGTATAGTGATGCCAGCTGCTAAGACGGGAAGGGAGAGTAATAGTAGGACAGCTGTAATTAATACTGATCAAACAAATAAAGGTGTCTGATATTGGGACAGGGCTGGGGGTTTTATGTTAATGATTGTGGTAATGAAATTAATAGCACCTAAAATTGAGGATACTCCTGCTAGATGTAGAGAGAAAATGGTTAGGTCAACAGAAGCTCCAGCATGGGCCAAGTTCCCCGCCAGTGGGGGGTAGACAGTTCAGCCGGTACCTGCCCCGGCTTCAACTATTGAGGAGGCTAGTAAGAGAAGAAAAGATGGTGGTAGAAGTCAAAAACTCATGTTGTTTATTCGTGGGAATGCTATATCAGGAGCACCAATTATTAGAGGCACTAGTCAATTACCAAAGCCTCCAATTATGATTGGCATAACTATAAAGAAAATTATCACAAAGGCATGGGCTGTAACCACAACATTATAGATCTGGTCATCGCCTAGTAGGGCTCCAGGTTGTCCCAGTTCTGCGCGGATTAGGAGGCTGAGGGCGGTGCCTACTATTCCTGCTCAGGCGCCGAATAATAAATATAGGGTACCGATATCTTTGTGGTTTGTTGAGAATAATCAACGGGTGACGAACATAGGTAATATGGCTGAGTAAGCATTAGACTGTAAATCTAAAGACAGAGGTTGGATTCCTCTTGTTACCAAGTCCTGTGGTGTATTACATATTGAATTGCAAATTCAAAGAAGCAGCTTCAATCCTGCCGGGGCTTCTCCCGCCTTTTTTTTCTTATACGGCGGGAGAAGTAGATTGAAGCCAGTTGATTAGGGTGTTTAGCTGTTAACTAAAGTTTCGTAGGTTTGAAGCCTTCCAATCTAGTAAGGGCTTAGCTTAATTAAAGCAATTGACTTGCATTCAGTAGATGTGAGATATGATCTTGCAGTCCTTATTCAGGAATTAAATAATTGTTTATTTGCTTAGAGCTTTGAAGGCTCTTGGTCTATGTTAACCTAAATTCCTAGTATAATACGGCTATTATTGGGGTTAGTGGAAGGATTATTGTTGAGATAATGATTAGGGGAGGAAGACATGCTGTTCGTTTTGTTGTCTCGAAGTGTCATTTGATTTTGGTGTTGTTTGTTGTTGGGAATATCGTTAGGGATGTAGCATATGTTAGGCGTATATAAAAGTATAGGTTTAGTAGGGCTGTGATTGCTATTATGGTTGGGAGAATGAGGCTTTCGTTTTTTGTTAGTTCTTGAATGATTATTCATTTGGGTATAAAGCCGGTTAATGGGGGTAGTCCTCCCAGTGATAGAAGTACTGTAAGGATTATGGTAGTGATGAGGGGTGTTTTGTTTCATATATGTGAGAGGGAGAGGGTTGTAGTTGCTGAGGTGTGGATTAGTAATATAAATATGGTTGTTGTTATGAGGATATAGATAATTAGATTAAGAATTGTTATGGTTGGGTTGTATGTTAGGATTGCTGTTATTCATCCTATGTGGGCAATGGATGAGTAGGCTATGATTTTGCGTAGTTGTGTTTGGTTTAACCCGCCTCAGCCTCCGATTATTACGGAGATTATTGATAGTGTAATTAAGAGTTCTGGGTTGATGCTAGGTGCGATGGTGTATAGGACTGCTAGTGGAGCAAGTTTTTGTCAGGTTAGTAGGATTAGGCCTGCTGAGAGTGGTACTCCTTGTGTGACCTCTGGTACTCAAAAGTGAAAAGGGGAGAGGCCGAGTTTTATGGTTAAGGCTAGTGTTATGATAGTTGATGCTATGGGGTTGAAGATTTTTGTAGTTGATCATTGGCCTGAATATATTAGGTTGATGATTACTGCTAGTATAAGAAGTATTGATGCGGTGGCTTGTGTTAGGAAATATTTGGTGGCTGCTTCTGTGGATCGGGGGTGGTGGTTTTTCATTAGGATTGGGATGATAGCTAGCATGTTTATTTCGAATCCTATTCAGACTGAGAGTCAGTGGGAGCTTGTTATTACGATTAGTGTTCCAAGGATGATTGTTGATATAATTATAGAGAAGATGATGGGATTTATTAGTACGGGAAGGATATAAACCAACATTTTCGGGGTATGGGCCCGATAGCTTATTTAGCTGACCTTACTTAGGATTTGGTGTAATATGGTAGCACGAAGAATTTTGGATTCTTAGGATTAGGTTCGATTCCTATAGCCCTAGAAATAAGGGGATTTTAGCCCCTATGATTTACTCTATCAAAGTAACTCTTTTGTCAGACATATTTCTTATGTTTGGGGTGGGATGCCAGCTGTGATAATTGGTACGGTTACGTGTCATATGCATAGTGCTAGTGTTAGGGGTAGGAAATTTTTTCATAATAAATGTATTAGTTGGTCATATCGGAATCGGGGATAGGATGCGCGGATTCATAGGAAGGATATGGTAAGGAGTAGGGTTTTGACTATGAAATTGGTTGTGTATAGTTCTGGTATGATGGGGTTGTTGTAAGCTCCTAGGAATAGGATTGTTGTTAGGGCATTTATTATGATGATGTTAGCGTATTCTGCTAGGAAAAATAGAGCAAAGGGGCCTCCAGCGTATTCTACATTGAAGCCGGAGACTAATTCTGATTCTCCTTCTGTTAGGTCGAAGGGGGCTCGGTTTGTTTCTGCTAGGGTTGAGATGAATCATATTATGGCTAGTGGTCATGCAGGAATGATAAGTCATATATATTCTTGGGTGGTGATTAGGGTGGATAGTGTGTATGAGCCGTTTATGAGAAGTACGGATAGTAGAATGATTGCTAGTGTTACTTCGTATGAGATTGTTTGTGCTACTGCTCGTAGGGCTCCGATAAGGGCGTATTTTGAATTTGATGCTCATCCGGATCATAGGATGGCGTATACTGCTAGGCTTGACATGGCTAATATGAATAGTACGCTTAGGTTTATGTTGATTAGTGGATGGGGTATTGGTAGTGGGACTCATATTGTTAGGGCTAGAGTGAGCGCTAGGATTGGTGCAATAATGAATATGGTGATGGATGAGGTTAGTGGTCGTAGAGGTTCTTTAGTGAATAGTTTTACGGCGTCTGCGATTGGTTGGAGAAGGCCATGGGGTCCTACGACATTTGGTCCTTTTCGTAATTGTATATAGCCTAGGATTTTGCGTTCGACTAGGGTGAGGAATGCTACGGCTAGGAGGATTGGGATGATTATTGATAATAGGTTAATTAGGAACATAATGTTAAAGAGAGGAGTTGAACCTCTGGGAGATAAAGGTTTAAGTTTTACGCAATTACCGGACTCTGCCACTTTAACGAACCCTGGTCTAGGGGTGATTGTGAATAAATTATCAGATTGAGATTAGTCATCTGTTGGTTTGAGGGCGCTTTAGCTAAAGTGGGCCCTGCCTCTCTTATCCTTTCGTACTGGGAGAGACGTTTAAATAGATAGAAACCGACCTGGATTGCTCCGGTCTGAACTCAGATCACGTAGGACTTTAATCGTTGAACAAACGAACCATTAATAGCGGCTGCACCATTGGGATGTCCTGATCCAACATCGAGGTCGTAAACCCTATTGTCGATAGGGACTCTAAAATAGGATTGCGCTGTTATCCCTAGGGTAACTTGTTCCGTTGATCAAAAATTTTGGATCAATAAGTGATGGTATGCTTTGACTAGTAAGTCTAAGTTTAAATCACTCGGAGGGTTTTTTGTACTCCGAGGTCACCCCAACCTAAATTGTCAGTCTAGTTAAAGAATGTTTTGTCCCTTTTGGTAGTTGTTTATTTCTTTTTAGCCTGATTAATTAAAAGCTCCATAGGGTCTTCTCGTCTTATTTTAGTATTCCCGCCTCTTCACGGGAAGGTCAATTTCACTGATTGGGAGTGAGAGACAGTAAAACCCTCGTGTGGCCATTCATACGAGTCCCTATTTAGAGAACAAGTGATTATGCTACCTTTGCACGGTCAGGATACCGCGGCCGTTGAACTAATGTCACTGGGCAGGCAGTGCCTCTAATATTGGTTATGCTAGAGGTGATGTTTTTGGTAAACAGGCGGGGTTCGTGTTTGCCGAGTTCCTTTCACTCTTTTTAATCTTTCCTTTAAATGGGCAGCACTCCTGTGTTGGGTTAACAAATGGTTGTATAGAAATCTTGTTGTTAGATTTATTCTATGGTTGTTAACTATCAGCGGTTATCCGTTCTGATATATGCTTGTGCTAGGAGAATTAATTCTTGTTACTCATATTAACATTATCTCTCCCATATGGTAATGGGATAGTCCAGTTTTATATTAGGAGTTGGCTGTTATTTTTGGTATTAAGGTTAATAGGGTTGTTGAGCTTGAACGCTTTCTTTATTGGTGGCTGCTTTTAGGCCAACTATGGTTTAATTGATGAGCTTACTCTCTAATGAAGGTTGTATCCTTGGTCTAGAGGGCTGTACCCCTTTAGACTATAATTTAAGCCTACAGGTAAAGTTTTAGTTTTTTGGGTAGACTTAAATTTGAACTTAAATTCTTTTCTGGACAACCAGCTATCACCAGGCTCGGTAGGCTTGTCACCTCTATCCAAGAGTCTTCTCACTATTTTGCCACATAGATGAGTTTGCCCTTATAGGCTGCTCGTGGATAGCTCGTCTGGTTTCGGGGGGCTTAACTTAAGTTCTCTTTGCTAAGTTATGTCTAGTTAAATCATTATGCAAAAGGTAGAAGGGGTAAACTTTGCTTTTTGTTGCTTTAGTTGATTCTTTCATTTTTCCCTTACGGTACTGTCTCTATAGCGCCAATTAAAATTTCTATCTCCTATACTTTAGTTGTATAATGAATGGTTTGTTTTAATTTTGTGTGGTGGTTGTGTTTGGTTTGGGTTGGGCTAAGTACGGCTCAAAGTGGTCAGTTTATATGAAATCTTCTAGGTGTAAGCTAGATGCTTTAGGTTTAAGCTACACTTTGAGTTGTCCAAGCGCACTTTCCAGTACGCTTACCTTGTTACGACTTATCTCCTCTAGTATATGTGATATTTGGGTATATGTTTTGTTTTATCTTTAATATTTGAGGAGGGTGACGGGCGGTGTGTGCGTGCTTCATGGCCTTATTCAATTAAGCACTCTATTCTTAATTTACTGCTAAATCCACCTTTAGTTCTTGATTTCACAAGTACTTTCGTATAAAGATTGTGGCCTATATGTAGGAAATGTAGCCCATTTCTTTCCAACCCATAAGCTACACCTTGACCTAACGTTTTTATGTAAGATAATTGAGCTTACTATGGTTCCTTTTAAGGGTTTGCTGAAGATGGCGGTATATAGGCTGAGTTGGCAAGGGTTGGTGAGGTCTATCGGGGTTTATCGATTATAGAACAGGCTCCTCTAGGGGGATGTGAAGCACCGCCAAGTCCTTTGAGTTTTAGGCTGTGGCTAGTAGTACTCTGGCGAGAAATTTTGTTATTTTAATATTTTAAGTTTAAGGCTAAGCATAGTGGGGTATCTAATCCCAGTTTGGATCTTAGCTGTCGTGTATTCAGATCATTTAAAGCTACTTTCGTAATAGGTCTTACAATAGCTAGGACTTTTTACAGTTTAGCTAAGATTTGGCTTTATTGTTGGAGTAATCTTAAACACGCTTTACGCCGTATGTCTATTGATTAGGGTTAATCGTATGACCGCGGTGGCTGGCACGAGATTTACCAACCCTTATATAGTATAACTTAGTCAAACTTTCGTTTATTGCTTAATTTTTATCACTGCTGTTTCCCGTGGGGGTGTGGCTAAGCAAGGCGTTATGAGCTACTTAATAGTGTGCTTGATACCTGCTCCTTTTTATCATTGATGATTTAGAGGGCATTTTCACCGGAATGTGGATGCTTGCATGTGTAGTTTTACTAACAACCAATAGAAAGGCTGGGACCAAACCTATGTGTTTATGGAGTTTGTGCAACTCATCTAGGCATTTTCAGTGCCTTGCTTTATTGTTAAGCTACATTAAC